TTACACAGAACTTAGAAAGCCAACTAATAAAATTAAAAGCCCTCCTGTGATATTTAAAGTATTAATAACTACAATAAATCTATTATTAGTTCCTAGTTGATTGAGACCATATTTTTTTAACCTTCTTAAAAATAATGAGAAAAATAAACTTAGGTAATAAAATAGTCTTATTAAAGAGCCTAAAATCAATGCAAAAATTATAACCCTTCAAGGGCCTGTAGTTCTTGCTACAATAACTAATCATTTAGATACAAAACCTAATAAAGGAGGAAGACCCCCTAATGACAAGAGAAGAAGCATAATAGTTAATTGCCTAGTTCTAGAATTTTTTAAATTATTTATATTTTTTATTCTTCCGGAATCTCTGTATCAAAGTCTTATAAATAGAGAAATCCTAATTAATACGTAAATTACTAAATATATTTTTATAGTTCATTCTGAATGAAGAAGAGCAAATATTATTCATCCTAAGTGGCTAATTGATGAATAAGCCAATAATGCCCGAACTTGAGTTTGATTTATTCCTCCTAATCCTCCGATCAAAGTAGATCCTACACTAATAACACAAAAGATAAAGGCTATTATATAAGATTCCCTTAATTCTAATAAACAAAGTACTAAAAATAAAGGAGCAAATTTTTGTCAAGTTGCTAATAATAAACAAGAAGCTCAAGGAAGTCCAGCTATTACACTAGGTAATCAATAATGAAAAGGAAATAATCCAAGCTTAATACATAAACCTGAAATTAATATAATGAATCCTAAGATTCTAGGGTTACAAAGTTTAGAAAATACATCTCAAGTAAAAGATATATTAAAGACCATTAAACTCCCGAAAATTAAAAAGCTAGATCCGAGAGCTTGAATAATAAAATACTTAACAGCAGACTGTCTCTCTGAAACACTTTTTTGATAAACTAACATAGGCAGAAACCCAATTAAGTTAATTTCTAACCCGGCTCAAATGCTTAGTCAGTGGATAGAAGAGACAGAAAGTAAGGTACCAATCCCCATTACTGATAAAAACATATACTCAAAAGGAAGTCTTGAAAACATAAGAGAAAGGATAAAATCGAATTACCCAAAACAAAGTTAGCAGCCCTATTTTACTCCAAGTTTTCTCTCTACTGAGCTCAATCTAACGAGCCCTCATTTCACTCATGAAATAACCCTACGATAAGAATAATTAAAAAAGTAAAAGTTCCAATTACTAGGCCTAAAGAAAAACTACTCACTATTCTTGCTAAAATTGGAAATAAAAGAACAATTTCAACATCAAAAATCAAGAAAATAATAGCCAGCAAAAAAAATCGAAGAGAAAAAGGAAGCCGAGCCGACTTAATAGGATCAAACCCACACTCGAAGGGGGATCTCTTTTCCCGATCACTGATAGCCCGTGTAGATAAAACTCAACCCAATGTTATAACGACAACAGATAGTAGTAGTGCAATGACTCTTCTTATAAATCTTCTTAGCATTTTTAGCACTAGAGACAAATATAATCCCATATTAATCAACATCAATGATTTCCGTTCATCCGGCGTAGTACTCTTTTATTTATTAAACTAGATGAGTAACTTAAATTACATTCTCCTAATTAACAGCTAGGCGCCTCTACTTTTGGCTTTCATCTACTTAAATAAATTAAAATATAAAAAGGGACTTTCACCCCCAAGATACGGGCCGAAACCATATGCAAATTTCTCGCTTTTTATACTGACCCGAAAGTTTACATAACTTATTGCCTGAATGCAAATCAGGTCTTTTATTTTAAAGTATCAAGTCTTTTAATTCTTAGAGGCATATATCAGCCGTTTTTAGATTAAAAATCTAACACTTATTTTCTCAGTCATCTAAGATACCTAAATTCTATAGTTTTAACATCCTCATCAATAAATTCTAAGATATAAAAATAATCAAACAACGTCAACAAAATGTCAGTATCAAGCCGCAGCTTCGAAACCAAAATGATGCCCAGTAGAAAAATGTTGTAACCAAACACGTACCAAACAAACCAATAAGAAAGTTCTTCCGATTAAAACATGTAAACCGTGAAATCCTGTAGCTACGAAAAAACTAGAACCATATGCCCCATCTGCGATTGTAAATGAAGCTTCGTAATACTCAGTACCTTGTAAAAAAGTAAAATATATTCCAAGTGCTACAGTTGCAGCTAATCTTTGTAAACTCCCAGGATTATCGCCTTCCATAAGAGCATGATGGGCTCAAGTTACTGTAACCCCCGAAGCAAGAAGAACTCCGGTATTTAATAAAGGAACCTCAAAAGGATTTAAAGGGGTAATTCCTGCAGGAGGTCAACATGACCCTAACTCAGTTCTTGGCGCTAAGCTTCTGTGGAAATAGGCCCAGAAAAATGCAAAGAAAAAACAAACCTCAGAAACAATAAATAAAATTATTCCTCAACGTAAGCCTTTAGAAACTTGAATAGTATGAAAACCTTGAAAAGTGGCTTCTCGAACGACATCTCGTCATCATTGAATTATCGTTATAAGAATTAGAAAAAGTCCTAAAACCATAGTGATATAACCATAACCATGAAACCACCCTGCTAGTCCTGATGTAAGAAATAAAGCTCCCATTGATCCTGTTAAAGGTCAAGGGCTAAACTCAACTAAATGAAAAGGATTCCGTGCCATATCCCTTAATTAATCTGCTTTCCAGCAAGCCAGCGCTCGTCTTACCAGCGCTGGCTTGCTTTGAGGCAGATATTGCCACTCTAGCATCTTCAGTGCTATGCTCTAATTTTAAGCTATCAATGCTAAAGGACAAAAAGAGTTATATAAAAAAGGATTGTTACAAATAAAATAAGTGCAATGAAAAAATTGAAGGACTTAATTTGAATTTTTTGATTGTTTGACGATAAGGCTGATGTTACGAAAGCGCTTCCTTGTCCTCCTAAAATTTCTAATCACCCTATATCAATTGATTTTATAATGTTAGTACCCAAAAGTATAGAAAATTTAGTTAAAGGTTGTGCAGAGATGGGAGCCAAAAATCATATTGTAGAAAAAAAGAATTTTGTTTTAGTTATAGATTGATTACTAAAGTTAGTATCTCATGCAATAAAAGCAATAAATAATCCGGATATGATAACAAATATAGTTAACATTTTTAAGTGAAAAGGTAAAATAAAAGGTAGTGGATTAAAGTCTAGAAAAATATTTTGGAAAGCAAAACCTGCTACAAGAGCAGCCAAAGCTAAAATTGTGGTGGCTCAGTTAACATAAGGATCTAGCTCTTGTTTTTCGTGATAAGACCCACCTTTGACCGAACCTCATAAAGAACAAAATGAAAGACGGAAAGAATATGCCGCAGTTATACCTGTGGCTAAAAAAATTAATAAGACTATGAGAAATCTAGTTGGATTACTCAAAGATAATTCTAAAATTAAATCTTTGGAATAAAATCCGCTAAGAAAGGGTGCTCCACATAAAGAAAGGTTGGCAATATTTATACAGGCTGTAGTGAGAGGTGCTTGTGAGAAGAGTATTCCTATATGACGAATATCTTGAGTATTTGATCTATTATGAATAAATATACCAGCACATAAAAAAAGAAGGGCTTTAAAAAGGGCATGAGTATACAAATGAAATAAGGCTAAATAAGGTATTCCTAAACCTAGTCTTATTATTATTACACCTAATTGCCTTAAGGTAGATAAAGCAATGATTTTTTTAAGATCATTTTCATAGTTGGCTCCGATACCTGCTATAAGGAGAGTTAAAACAGAAATAAATAAAAGGACTGGTTTAAACCCTGAAATAGAATCTAAAAAGGGGAAAAAACGAATGATAAGAAAAATTCCGGCTGTAACTAGAGTAGAGGAATGAACTAAAGCAGATACCGGTGTAGGGGCAGCTATTGCTGCTGGAAGTCAGCTAGAAAAAGGGATTTGGGCTCTTTTAGTTATAGCTGCTAAAGTAATTGTTAAGGCGGTTCAAGAAGTTAAATAAAAGTCTCATATTGAAATAATTGATCAGTGACCTTGCAAAACTAATAGTCCAATTGAAATCAGGATTATAACATCTCCAATTCGGTTTGCTAAAACTGTAACTATACCTGCTCCTAGAGACTTTATGTTTTGATAATAAATGACAAGAGCAAAAGAAACAATTCCTAAACCATCTCAACCTAAAAGTAAAGCAGGTAGACTTGGGATAAAGACTAATAAATTTATAGATAGAACAAATAACATTACTAGTCAAACGAATCGTTTTAAGAAAGGATCGTGTGACATATATCTAGATGAAAAAAGTATTACACAACCTGAAATTAAACAGACAACATTTCTAAATCTTAAGCTAATTGGGTCAAGAATAAATATAAAGGTTATAGTACAAGATCTTATTTGAAAAATAGATCATTCTAGAATGATATTATAATTCATTATGATAAACATTATTCTAACTGGGAAGAGGCAAACTCTATAAAGCAATAAAAATATTGAACTAATAGAAGAAGATTTTAAGTTGATATACATAGGTCAAGTGAAATTAATTTTCATTTTCAAATCCACAAGCTGATGTTTTAAGTTAAACTAACTTGACTCTAAATTCATATTGAAACTAAATCTCTTTTCAAAATAAGAAAATTTCCGGGGATTCAGTGTAAGAAGAATAATATATAACCTGAAGCTTTAAAATCACTAAAAGGTTTAAGAAATTTAGGACTTCCGCCATGCTGAGTTCTTGTATATAAATATATTCTATATAAAGCGGCTAAAAACCTTATTAACCCTAAAGGAATTAAAAAATATTTTGATCTAAAGATTGTTGATGGAAAAATTATAATTTCACCAAGTAAATTGATCCTAGGAGGGGCAGCCATATTTATAATAGAGAAGAGAAACCACCATATAGCTAGAACCGGGAGAAGCATGAGTATTCCTTTTCTTAAAAATAGACTACGGGTATGGGTTTTTTCGTAAGTATAGTTTGCTAATGCAAATAAAGCAGAAGAACAAAATCCATGAGATAGTATTAGAACAAGAGCTCCGCTTCATCCTCAAGACGTATTAGAAAAAGCTCCGGCTAATATTAATGATATATGACCAATAGAAGAATAAGCAATAAGAGATTTTAAGTCAATTTGTCGAAAACAAATAATTCTAGTCATTACACCCCCTCAAATTGCTAAAGAAAAAATAATCACACATATTTGGGAAGATGCAAAGTTAAAAAATTGATAAATTCGTAAAATACCGTAACCTCCAAGTTTTAGTAAGATAGCAGCTAAAACTATAGATCCTGCAACAGGGGCTTCCACATGAGCTTTAGGGAGTCAAAGATGTACAGTGAATATAGGTAACTTAACTAAGAAAGCTGTAAAACATAATAAAGTTAAAAAATTTCAGGCCCATAAACAGTCGGTTCTATATATATGTAATCGTAATCTTCTAATTATTAATATTTCTCCTGAGAAAAGTTCTCGAGCAGCCCAAAGAATTGTGAAAAGAAGAGGTAAGGAGGCAGCAACTGTATAAATTATCATGTATATTCCTGCTTGAAGACGTTCTGGTTGATATCCTCAACCTAAAATAAGAAGTAACGTTGGGATTAAGGATGCCTCAAACAGAAAATAAAACAATAAACTTCTAGAACATAAAAATGTTGTTAATAAAATTAGATTTAATAGTAAAACAAGCATAGAAAATATTGAATGATTATTTTTAGCCACTTTCACACTATTTTGTCTTGCTATCATTATTATTAAGGAGATCCATAAAGTTAAAGAAATCAAAAGGGTAGACATAGAGTCATAGGCGAGTAAAGAATTGATAGCTTCATACCCAAAAAAAGGATTGAATAAGTGAATAAGAGAAATCAAGCTAGCAACTGCTAAAGATCATATTTTAATATATCAAGACCATTTTCTAGTAGGAATTAATAAAAGAGTGGAACCTAAAAAGAGGAGACCTAGCATTTATGAAGGGAAAAACTTGAGACGTAGTCATTTCCTTCAGCTCGAATAACTGCAACTAAGATTGCTAAGCCTAGACTGGCTTCACAAGCACCTAATGTAATTAAAATTAGAGAAGTTTCTCCACTAAAAGTAACATTAGTTGATAAAGCGAAAAGTATAATAAACAAGTTTATAGTAATAGCTTCTAAGCTAAGCAAAATTCTTAATAAGTGTTTATACTGGAGTGAAAGGGCTAATAATGCTATAAAAACCCCAAATATGCTAAGTAAACTTAAGTAAAATGTTCTCATTTCTTATTTATGGCCAATAGTAGGCAATAATAGCTCAAAAAGAGCGTTGGTCTTGTAAGCCAAAGGTGAGTCTATTTCTCTTGTTGCTAAGCCATTAAGTGAATTGAACACTTCAGATTTGTTTTCAAGACAAATCTTCCCCAGGAATAACTTTTGTTGTATTAATAATCTAAAATTTTATCTCATGCAATTTGTACTAAAGGATTAATAATAAAATACATAAAGTATAGAACAGTAAAGACTTGACCAATTTGCTCATATGGGGCTTCTACGGGGCAAGCTCCAATTCAAGTCAAAATAAGAAAAATTCCAATACAACTTCAAAAAAGAATCTGATTTAAAGGATAGAAGGCTATTGATCGGAATTTAGCAAAATGAGTAAAAGGCAAAATAAATAAAATAGCAATTGAACCTACTAAGCCAATAACCCCTCCTAGCTTATTAGGAATAGAGCGGAGAATTGCATAAGCGAATAAAAAATATCACTCAGGTTGGATGTGTACAGGAGTCACTAAAGGATTAGCAGGAATAAAATTTTCAGGGTCAGTAAGTAGTTGGGGCGAGAAAAGAGCTAACATTCTTAAAAGAAAGAGAACCACAACAAAACCAACTAAATCTTTAAATGTATAGTAAGAATGAAAAGGCACCTTTTCACCGTCTCTATTTAACCCTAAAGGGTTATTTGATCCTGTTTCATGTAAAAATAATAAATGAAGTATAGCAAAGGCAGCAATAGCAAAGGGAAGTAAAAAATGAAGGGCAAAAAAACGAGTTAAGGTGGCGTTATCAACAGCAAAACCTCCTCATACCCATTGAACTAATATTTTTCCAACATAAGGAATAGCTGAAAGTAAATTAGTAATTACGGTGGCTCCTCAGAAAGATATTTGACCTCAAGGGAGAACATAACCTAAAAATGCTGTTCCTATAGTTAGAAACAAAAGGATTACTCCAATATTTCAGGTATGAACATTCACGTAAGATCCGTAATACATCCCTCGTCCGATATGTAGGTAAATACAAATAAAAAATCATGATCCCCCGTTAGCATGTAGGGCTCGTAACAACCAACCGTAGCTTACATCTCGTCTAATATGAATAACAGAACTGAAAGCTAGATCAACATGAGCCGTATAGTGTATAGCTAGGAATAAGCCAGTTGCAATCTGAATTACTAGACATAAACCTAAGAGAGAACCAAAATTTCATCAAATAGAAAGGTTTGAAGGAGCAGGTAGATCTACTACTAGTCCGTTTATAACTTTAAGAATTGGATGAGCTTTTCGAATAGGACTTCGCATATATTAGTTATTAAAAGGACGAAGAGAGGCATGTTGATAGTAACAAATTTTCACAACAACAACTAGGTTAATTAATAAAATAATAGCTAAACCAATTAAAATCGAAATTATTTGAGGTGAAACCATTTCAATTCCATATATTTTTAAAAATTTTAATTCCCTAAAAACATGAAGATACCTAATAGAAGATAGGTCAATCAAAGGATACAGATAAAAAAGAATTGCTGTAGGAAAAATTAAAAAGGAAAAAAATAGGATAGGAGTTCCTTTCCCAAAAAGAACATTAGGGGATAAAGCAGCCACATAAGCAAATATAACCAAAAGGCCTCCGACATAAATTAAGAATAAAATATAACCATATCAGGAAGATAAGGTGATGGCACTAATAAAACATATCAATAAAGTTGAAATCATAATTACTAAACCTAAGCTTAATGGTTGTATTATTAAAGGAAGTATTAGAAACATAGATAAGGTTATACTAAAAATAATTAGAGCACTCATTTCGAAATGTGGGACTGGACCCAAGCTTTAGCTTCCAATGCTAATATTTTAGATTAAACTACAATTTCGGTAAATTAATAATAAATACATGAAGCTAAGATGGCAATTAGTAAAAGAAACGATAATGAAGCGGGTAAGAATCCTTTTCAAGTTAATCCTATTAATAAATCATAACGGAAACGAGGATAACTTCCTCGTACTCAAATAAATGCAAAAGCAAAAAATAATACTTTTAATATAAACCCTAAATCCCTTTCTATAAAGATAAGTGATCTTCCTCCAAAAAAGAGTAAAGCAGAGAAAAGTCTTATAACTAGAATGTTAGCATATTCAGCTAAAAAAATAAGGGCGAAACCTGCTGCTCCGTACTCAATATTAAAACCTGAGACCAACTCAGATTCTCCTTCTGCAAAATCAAAGGGAGCCCGGTTTGTTTCTGCAACACAAGTAACAAATCATATAAAAGAAACAGGGATTATTAAAAAAGCTAGCCAAATTAATTCTTGTGATTCTTTAATTTCAATAAAGCTAAAACTACCTACCAGGAACAAAGGAAAAAGAAGAACTAGTGCTATACTAACTTCATACGAAATAGTTTGAGCAATTGCCCGTAGTCTTCCTAAAAGAGCATATTTTGAATTAGATGCTCATCCGGCTAACAAGGTACCATAAACGTTTATTCCTGATACACAGAGAAAAAACAAAACGCCTCATTTGAAATACGAACAAGAATATAAACTAGGGTATAATTGTCACAAAAGAAGAGCTAAAATAAAACTAAAAACAGGTGCTACAAAATAAGGAGAATAATTTGCTATTGTAGGCTTTGCAATTTCTTTTGTTAACAATTTAGCAGCATCTGCGAGAGGCTGAGGTAATCCTATTAGGCCTACTTTATTAGGTCCTTTTCGTAATTGAATGTAGCTAAGTCCTTTCCGTTCTAAAAGAGTAAAAAAAGCGACCGCCAGTAAAATACAGATATAAGAAAATAGAGATGAAATGATTGAGATATACATTATAAAGAAAAGAAATTTCATCTTTATATTTAGGGCTTAAACCTAATGCACTTCATCTGCCACCTTTATAAATACTATATCAAATAAAGGAGTTTCACCTATATCTATTGATCCTAAGTCAATTGCATTTGTTTTGCTAATTTGATATATTAAATCATACATTATATAGTATCATGTTATAGTATTATTATTATTACAGTAAACTGGTCCTTTCGTACTAAGTTTACTTTTTAAATTAAAGATAGAAACTGACCTGGCTCACGCCGGTCTGAACTCAGATCACGTAGAATTTTAATGGTCGAACAGACCAACCCTTAAAGACTGCTGCATCTTTAGGATATTCTGGTCCAACATCGAGGTCACAAACCTTTTTTTCGATAAGAGCTCTTAAAAAAGATAATGCTGTTATCCCTACGGTAACTAATTCCTTTAATCAAAATGTTTTGGATCAATACTTGTTTAGTTTTAATTTTTAAAGGAAGCTTTTTTTGTTCCTCAGTCGCCCCAACTAAAATTTATAATAGTTAATTTTTTGATATCATTAATTGTCTAGCCTATTAATTCCTTTCAAGCTCGATAGGGTCTTCTTGTCTTTTAATTTAATATAGGCTTCTTCACCTATAAATAAAATTCTGTTTAATTACAAAGAGACAGCTACATTCTTGTCAAACCATTCATACTAGCCTTCAATTATAAGGCAAATGATTATGCTACCTTTGCACGGTCAGAGTACCGCGGCCGTTAAAAAATTTCACTGGGCAGGTCCGACTCCTTATATACTATAAACAAGGAGCCATGTTTTTGCTAAACAGGCAGAATGTGTGTTTGCCGAGTTCCTTTTTGTAATTTAAAATTGATATAAAAATATTAATCTTAAGATATACAATATTAAAGATTATAAGTTAGTTAATACTCATTTTAACATAGGTTCAGCTTATTTAGGTTCTTAAGTTTTCTTCATTTAAGTATAAAGCAAATTAATTATCTTTTTAGAGATTTAATGAAATTGTAACAAAATCAAGATTATAGCTATTTTCAAGCTTAAATTCTAATTAAAATAATATGCAAATTAATTTATAATTTTCGAGCTTATCCTCAAAAATCTAATTAAACTAAAGTTTATTTTATCTTTTTATTATAAAAGTAAAATTGGTTTAAAGCACTTACATGCCTTTTAGAAGAACTAGCTATCATCCAATACGAATAAAATTTCATTTCCATCTTTATTTCTGGGAAAATTTTTGCCACAATTAGTCCCATTCTTCTAATAAAGTGAATAAAGATAACTCATTGGATTTCGAGACATTTAAATACAAAATAAATATCTAGTTAAACCATGATACAAAAGGTACAAATTTTAATTTTTTCTTTAATATAATTTACGAGTCTTCCTTCACAGTACTTTTTTTGGGTATAATAAAATAAATTTTAATCACCTTTACTAAGTTCAAAAATGTTTTTACAATTTAAGTTAAGTTAAGTATTTATACCATAAAATCTAGTTTAAAAACAACTTATTATTAAGTATATTTTCAGTGTAAGTGAAATGTATTAAAATTATACTATGTTTTTCATCTAGAGACAATTTCCATTACCTCTGCTATGTTACGACTTATCTCATTTTTCAACGAGAGCGACGGGCGATGTGTGCACGTTTCAGAGCCGTATTCAAATTGCTTATATATTTTATTTTACTTTCAAGTCCTCCTTCAAACTATATTTCATATAGTTTTCCGTAATTATGAATTAAATAATTGTAACCCATCCTCGCCCTATCATTAGCTGCACCTTGATCTGACGTTTTAATTCAAAAAATTTTTATTGCTAACTTCTAGTTTTTTAAAAGTTACCTGACGACGACGGTATACAAACTGGATACAAGATAGGGTCAGGTTCAACGCGGATTGTCGATTATGAGACAGGTTCCCCTGATAGGTCTAAAACACCGCCAAGCCCTTTGAGTTTTAAATTTTTATAATATTCATAGTACTCTGGTAAATTTTATTAGATTTACAGTCAAGAATAATGGGGTATCTAATCCCAGTTTCCCTCAGGACTATCACAGCTTCAGCAAATTAGTTATTATTAAATTAGCTATCTATATTCAAATTTTACCTTTTTATAGATGTGCAATAAACTAGATTAATTAATGCCTAACTGTCTTTTTACCTTAATATATAACTTAATCTCTTGGTCTAACCGCGGATGCTGGCACCAAGTTAACCAGATTTGATGTACTAAATTAATTCAAGCTTGCACTTTTTAATTAACCTTCGGCACTGGTGTTAGCGGGACTTTTCAAAGCATTTTATATATTTATAATACTTTAAAAAAGAATTTAGATTTAAATTGTTTATTTATACCTCTTTCTTTTTTACCTCGCCTCTTTCAATAAAAACCATGTGTATTCTTTAGTCCTTGTTATATCAATAAATCAGAGCCAAGTTTATTTATTTTTTATAAATAGATTTGATTACTGCTTACATAATTAAATTTAAACCTCAATTTCTTTCATGGAAAAGAAGTTTCTATGGTGTAGGACCGCACGTTAGATTTTCATTCTAAAGGAATAAAGTAGTTTATTAGAAATAGTCTTTTGAGTATGACAAAGTACACTTGCCTTCCAAGCAAGAAGATTAAAAATTTTTAAAAAAGATAATATTACAAAGCGGTGTAAGGGCACAAAGAATTTTGATTTCTTAGGAGAGGTTCAGTTCCTCCTGGTAAGGTTTTAAGTTAAGTAAACTATAAGCCTTCAAAGCTTAATATAAAGATATATCTTTAAACCTTGCCCGCCATAGTTTATACAAAACATCGACCTGCAAAATCGAGAAAGGAGAAATATCCTGGTGTGTTTGTTTGGTGGCTGAGTTGAAGCGATAGACTGTAGATCTATTAACGGAGTTAAGTTTCCCCAACAAAACTGTAAAATAAGCTAACTAGAAGCTATTGGGTTCATACCCCAAAAATGAACATAAGTTCTTTTACAAATAACTTTAAATTCTAGTATTCTATACTTATAAAATTAATGGGGATGTTCGTCTGAGTATAAAGTAATTAACAAACAGAAAATATATGCTTGAATTAAACCAATACCAAACTCAAAAATTGTATATAGGACTTGAATGGTTAATAAAAGAAATATTGAAAAGACAGAAGATATAAAAATTCTTGCAGTCAAATAATTTCCAATTAGAGTTAAAACAATATGACCAGCTCTTATGTTTGCCGTCAGTCGGACAGATAGAGTAATAGGTCGTACCATAATACTTACTGTTTCAATAATAACCAAAAAGGGATTTAAAGGAGCGGGTGCTCCTATAGGGAGAAGTCCGGCTACCACTGAACTAGGGTTGAAGAAAATAGCAGAAACGATTAAAGAAAGTCAAAGAGGTAAACCTAGTGAAAGAGACACAACTAAATGACTAGTTGGACTAAAAACATAAGGAACTAGTCCTCTTAAGTTTATCAAAATTAAAAATAAAAACAAACCCGTAATAACATTGATAAATCCTCCTATTCTTATACCAAAAGAACGAAAAACCTGGGAAGATGCAGTATCTTTAAATGTCCTAATAATCCTAACTCAACGAGGAGATATAATTCAGTAAGAGGACCTAAAAAGAATAATTGTGAGAAGAGAAAAAAGTCATATTAAAATATATAACGACATAAAAACTTGATTATTATCATCGAAGGAAGAAAAAATGTCTACAAGCATTCTTATTACCAGTTTCACTTATTTTCTTTTTGACTAGTTGGAGCTAAATTTTCTCCTTGAAAAAAAGTTTTAGTTGATCACCAAATTAATACAGATATAGTTAGCACAGCTGTCCAGAATAAAATAAATAATAAGATTCAATTTAGGGGAGATAATTGAGGCATGTAAAAAGTACTAAATTTAATTAGTGACGTAAGGCTGACAACCTTATATTATTATTTAACTAACTTTTTAGTCTGATACATTAATAACCCATTCCATGAAATTTTTAAGAGGAACGGCCTCTACTACGATAGGTATAAAAGAGTGGTTTGCTCCACAAATTTCTGAACATTGTCCATAAAATACACCAGGATATTTAATGAAAAATCCTAATTGATTTAATCGACCAGGAATAGCATCTACTTTTACTCCTAATGAAGGGACAGTTCAAGAGTGAATTACATCTGCTGAGGTTACTAAAACACGAACATCAGTTTGAGTAGGTAGTACTACTCGATGATCAACTTCTAATAACCGAAAATCTCCAGGCTCTAATTCATTTGTGGGAATTATATACGAATCAAATTCGATGTCCGAAAAGTCTGAATATTCATAACTTCAATATCATTGATGTCCAATTCTTTTTACAGTTAAACTACAGTTTCCGACTTCATCTAGAAGGTATAACAATCGTAATGAAGGGAGTGCTAGAAATACTAAAATAAAAGCAGGAAGAATTGTTCAAATAGTCTCGATTTCTTGCCCTTCAACTAGTGAACGACATGTATATTTATTTATCATCAAAGATACGGCGGCATATCCGACTAAACTAATAATTATAACCAAAATTATTATAGCATGGTCATGAAAAAAAATTAATTCTTCTATTAAAGGTGAAGCTGCGTCTTGAAATCCTAATTGTCCTCATAGGCCCATATCTTAAGAATTCGTTAAACGAAGTATTAGTTAATAACTAATGCTCCTGTTTCAGGTGTATTGTGGAAATCAGCAGGCAGAATATTATCTCACTCTAGTGCCGTGCTCAAATGAGTACTTCAAACCACACTTCGTTGAGAAATCAATGCTTCTCAGACAATGACCATAAAGTACAATACAGCTACAAATGAAATCATTGATCCGATAGACGAAACAACATTTCATTTTGTGTAACAATCTGGATAATCTGAATAACGCCGAGGTATCCCACTTAACCCTAAAAAATGTTGAGGAAAAAAAGTCACATTTACACCGATAAATATAATATAAAAGTGTGCTTTAGTTCAACGACTATGAAGAGTTACACCTCTTAATAAGGGAAATCAGTAAGTAAATGCTCCAAACAGAGCAAATACAGCTCCCATAGAAAGAACATAATGGAAATGAGCTACAACATAGTAAGTATCATGAAGCATAATATCTAAAGAAGAATTTGACAGAACAATCCCTGTTAATCCACCGACTGTAAATAAAAAAATAAAACCTAAAGCTCACAACATTGGAGTTTCATATTTAATTTTTGCCCCATGAATTGTGGCAAGTCAACTAAATACTTTAATCCCTGTGGGAACAGCAATAATTATAGTAGCAGCAGTGAAGTAAGCTCGTGTATCTACGTCCATTCCTACTGTAAATATATGATGAGCTCACACGATAAATCCTAAGACACCAATAGCTAACATAGCATAAATTATTCCTAATGTACCAAAAGTTTCTTTTTTAGCTGAATAATGACTCACGATATGAGAAATTATACCGAATCCAGGTAAAATTAAAATATATACCTCTGGATGACCGAAAAATCAAAACAAATGTTGATACAAAATGGGGTCACCACCTCCTGCAGGGTCAAAGAAAGCTGTATTAAAATTCCGATCAGTTAGAAGCATAGTAATAGCTCCGGCTAGTACTGGAAGAGACAAGAGTAATAAAATAGCTGTAATTTTTACTGATCACACAAATAAAGGAAGACGTTCAAATTGTATTCCTCGTCATCGTATGTTAATAATAGTTGTAATAAAATTTACAGCCCCTAAAATTGATGAAACACCTGCGAGATGTAAAGAAAAAATTGCGAGATCAACTGAGCCTCCAGCATGGGCTAGATTTCCTGATAAAGGAGGATATACAGTCCATCCTGTTCCCACACCTCTTTCAACTGCAGCTGATGAAAGCAATAGAAGTAGGGCAGGGGGTAATAATCAAAACCTTATATTATTCAACCGAGGAAAAGCCATATCTGGGGCTCCTAATATTAAAGGAACTAACCAATTCCCAAAACCCCCAATTATCATAGGTATTACTAGAAAAAAAATTATTACAAAAGCATGTGCTGTAACAATTACGTTATAAAGTTGGTCATCCCCAAGTAAAGCTCCTGGTTGTCCTAATTCAGCTCGAATAAGTAGTCTTAACGCAGTACCAACTAATCCTGATCATATTCCGAATAGAATATACAGTGTACCAATATCTTTGTGATTTGTAGAAAATAATCAACGCAT